CTATCAAATCGATCATAACCACTACCTACATTCCACGAAATTGTGCACCACAAATAGGAGCTAATAAAAAGACCCGCGATTCCGTAGAAAGACATCACAATTCCTTGTGGAAAAAAAACTATTTCCTGAGACGGAAATAAAGATATCAAATTTCTACCAAGATAACTCGAGGTTCCAACCAACAAGAATCCTAATGAACCTAAAAAAAGGATAACAGCCCAGCAGAAATTACTTGTTTTTCGAGCCCCCGTTATAGGTTCTATCCATATATGTTCTGATCGACAACTCATACTTGATCCAGTTGATTTTTTTGGAATTGAGAGAATACCCCAAATGAATTTGACTTTAGTCCTTTTTTTCCGAAGTAACTCGCATCAACTAGCACTAGTTTGATGTGATCCTTTAGGAGTAATTCATTAAATTCGTTAGATCTAAACTAATAACATACCCTTCGTATGATCTCATTAAAGATAGCCAAATAGATAGACCAACTTTACAGTTCAGCTATCCGTCGATTCGGGTCTATTTGAAAATAGCTAGAATCCATTGATCCCTATAGCATTTTCTGGAGACATAAGAGTTTTTCGGCGGAAGCCGCTTATACCATATTTTGCTAAATAGATATCTGTGTTATGATACAAGCGTCAGTTTTGAAAAAAAAAATAGATGAGATTTTGTGCCATCGGCTCTAAACAATCTTGTTTTTTTGAACATGAAGAAATAAAGAAGCCATTGCGATTGCCGGAAATACTAGGCCTACTAAAGGCACCAAAACAGAGGGAAAGTTAAGAGTTGTCATAGAATGGGTACCTCGATTTACTATTTGTACCTGTTATTATTATTTATATTTTATATTTATAATATTAATATAAAGATATCTTATTATATTATATATAAAGATATCTTATTATAATTTGATAATTCTAAAATTGGAATTATTATTATTACTTAATAGCTATTAAGTATAAATATAAGTATCTATCTAAGTGAGTATATAATGTAGTTTTTCATCTTTCTACATGAAAGATTTGAAAGGATATGGATGAGATATTATTTTCTTCATTTTTTGCTCTTGTCTTCGAATTTCATTTACTAAGCAAAAAGTTTCTTAAAAATTAATTAGATTCTATTTATATTTATAATTATATTGAATATATTGAAGGGTTTGTTAGAATCCCATCCATCAGGGATTCTTAGTCAAAATAGGATTATCGTAAGATATAAAAAAAATAAAAAATTCTATATTTTATAGATTTTCATTATATATGACGAGAAGAGTATATTTTTTTGATTTGCCTAATTTCACGAAAATAAGAATTTCATCTTTTATCTTGTTAATAGAGGCTTCTTGATCAATAATCAGGAATATAGAAAAAGGGGCGGATTTTCTGTGACTTTTGATTCTTTATATAATTAGATCTTATGTCAACAAAGAAAACCCCATTCGTCTAATTTTAACTTGGATTCCGATAAACTAATTACTTGTTTGCTCAAAATAATTGAACTTAATGTTCTAATTTTGATTCAAAGGAAAGAAAGTGTGTAGTTGAAATAACTCACTCAGAACGCTTTTTAAAGGATTACGTGGTACGATTAGATCGAATAAGCCCTTCTGGAATAAATACTCGGCCGCTTGTGAACCCTCGGGTACTGTTTTATTCAATGTTTGTTCAATTACTCTTTTACCCGCAAAGGCAATGTAGGCATTGGGTTCGGCAATAATGATATCCCCCAACATACCAAAACTAGCTGTCACCCCACCGGTAGTAGGAGATGTAAGAATTGGTACATAGAATAACTTTTTATTTGATTGATAATCATATAAAGCAGAAGATATTTTAGCCATTTGCATCAAGCTCAAACTTCCTTCTTGCATGCGTGCCCCTCCGGAAGCACACACTATAATAAGAGGTAGAAATTCTTTAGTAGCGTATTCAATCAAACGGGTAATTTTCTCCCCGACTACGGATCCCATACTACCTCCCATAAACTGAAAATCCATAACCCCAATTGCTACGGTAATACCGTTTAGTTGCCCTCTGCCTGTTTGAACAGCCTCGGTTAATCCTGTCTTTCTTTGATAAGAATCGATACGATTTTTATAAGGCTCCTCCTCCGAATGAAATTCAATGGGATCCAGAGAGACCATGTCTTCATCCATAGGCTCCCAAGTGCCCGGATCGATCAAAAGTTCGATTCTATCTGAACTACTCATTTTCAAATGATATCCACATTGTTCACAAAGATGCATCTTTGATTTAAAAAATTTCTTATAATTTAATCCATAACAATTTTCGCATTGAACCCACAAATGCCGGTATTGTTGAGTTACACCCAGATGAGTAGAACTTTCTGGTATAGTTTGATCACTCGTTCTGGTATCCTCGTTTTGACTACTATTTCCACTTTTACCACAAATGGAACTAGAAATGTAATTGTTACTGGAATTGTCACTACCACTTACAATGTAACTATCAATACAGATTTGGGACTGAAGATA